AAGAAATGAAATGTCACAATATTTTTTTTATACATGTCAAAGCGACGGAAAAGAAAGAATATCTTTTACGTATCCACCTAGTTTGTCAACTTTTGTGGAAATGATGCAAAAAAAGATGTCTCTGTTCACAACAGAAAAAATCTCCTCTGATGAATTGTATAATTCTTGGAATTCTACTAATGAACAAAAAAAGAACAACCTAAGTAACAAATTTTTAAATAGGGTCGAAGTTCTAGATAAGATATTTATAGATGGACTGGAAAAAAGGAGTAGATTGTCTAATGATAAGACTAAAAAAAAATACTTACCTAGCATATACGATCCTTTCTTGAATGGATCTTATCGCGGACAAATCCAAAAAAATGAAATTGACACAAAAAATGACATTTGGATAAATCTAAATAAGATTATTGAGAGTCTACTTCTTAATATTAATACTAATTATCCAGAATATGAACAAATAAGAATTGATTCAGAAGAGAAACAAAAAAAATTCAAATTCTTATTTGACAAAATGATAACTGATCCGAACGATAAAACAATTGTAAATAGAAAAAAATCTATTAGAATAAAAAAAGAAATCAAAAAAAAAGTTCCTCGATGGTTATACCGATTAATCGACGAGCTCGAAGAAGTAGAGGGAGAAAGAGGAGAAATAGAGGTAAAAAACGAAGAAGAAGAGGAGATAGAGATAGATAGTGAGGATTATGACATTCGTTTAAGAGAACTTAGACGTTCAGTGATTTTTTCTGATGAGATGGACCTTCCTAAATATCCTGGTGAACGAAAGGAATTTTCTATAATAGAGATTCCACCACACTGCCCGGATTTTCGGAGAAATATAATTAAAGGCTCTATGCGCGCTCAAAGACGTAAAGCAGTTATTTGGGGACTCTCTCAAAAAACCGCGCATTCCCCTCTTTTTTGGGACCAAAGGGAAAACGATTTTTTCTCTTTTTTGGAGGATCTTTTAGACTCAGTCTTGCTTCTTTTAACAAAAGAAGAGAGGGTAGATAAACAAAAAGAATTAGAATTTTTGGATCGTACTGCACAAAAGCTAGAAGATATTGACAGCGAAGACATGGAAGAGAAGCGTATAAAGCTAGCAGAAGACTGGGATAACATTGCATTTGGTCAAGAACTAAGAAGTTTTTTATTAATAATAATATCGATTTTTAGAAAATATATTCTAGTGCCCTTATTGATAATAACTAAAAATATCGTTCGTATAGTATTATTTCAAACTCCCGAATGGTCGGAAGATTTAAACGATTGGAAGAGAGAAGCGCATATTAAATGCAACTATGAAGGTCTTCCAATATCAGAAAACGACTTTCCGAAAAACTGGATAACAGAGGGTATTCAGATAAAAGTCGTATTTCCTTTTCGTCTGAAACCTTGGCACAAATCTAAGTCGAAAAAGCATCAAAATGAAAAAATTGATTCTTTCTATTTAACAGTTTCGGGATTCGAAACCGATTTGCCTTTTTGTTCTTCTTTTTCACGAAGAAGAAATGAATTTGTTGAATTTTTTTCTATCATTTTTAAAGAACTCAGAAAAAGAATGAAAAAATGGAAAAATCAAATTTTTCTATATTTCAAAATGAGAAACGAAAGAACAAAATGGATTATTAAAAAAATTCTATTTGTAAAAGAAATAATCAAAAAACTCAAAAAAAAAATGTTATTTGGATTGAGACAAAGATATGAATTGAGTGAAACTCAAAAAGATTCAACAATTACTAAAAAAGATTCAACAATTACTAACAGTAATCAAATGATTTACGAATCGTCCATTCCAATTCAATCTATTAATTGGACAAATTATTCATTAACAGGAACAACAACAGAAGAAAAAATAAAAGATCTGAATGATAGAACAAATAGAATCATAAAGGAAATAGACAAAAAAACAAACGACAAGAAAAAGGGATTTATATCCCCCGAAATCAATATTAGTTCTAACAAAGCAACTTATAATAATAAAAGATTAGACTTACAAAAAAATATTTGGCAACTATTAAAAAGAAGAAATGTTCGATTAGTCCGGAAATCACATTCTTTTTTGAAATTTTTCATTGAAAGGGCATACATAGATATCTTTCTATGTATCATTAATATTTCTAGGATCAATATACAACTTTTTCTTGAATCAACAAAAAAAAAAAAAATGAATAAATACATTTCTAATAATAAAGCAAATGAAGAAAGAATTCATAAAATAAATCAAAGTATAATTCACTTTTTTTCGACTATAAAAAAGTTAATTGCTAATATTGTGAATAGGAATTCACAGAAGTTTTTGGACGCATCCTCTTTGTCACAAGCATATGTATTTTACAAATTATCACAAAACCCAGTTATTAACTCATATAAGCATAAGTTAAAATCTGTTTTTGAATATGATGGAACATCTCTTTTTCTTACGGATGAAACGAAGGATATTCTTTTTTCAATTGTAATGAATCAACGGCTAAATTGGTTAAACGGTCATTATCACTACAATTTATCTCGCAATAGATGGTCTAGGTTAGTACCAAAAAAATGGCGAAATAGAATCAATAAACGCGGTATGGCTCAAAAGAAAGAATTAATCAAATCGAATTCATATGAAAAAAAACCATTTTTAAAAAAAAAAAAAAAAGAACAAGAAGAAAATTTTTTTGTTAAAATTTTAACAAAATTTCATAAAAAAGAAAAACAACAAGAACCAGAACCATTATTCATATCAAGAAAAAAGAAACTCAAAAAACAATATGGATATGATATTTTATCATATAAATCTATTAATTATGCATATAAGAAAGGCTCATCAGATATTTATGAATATAGATCGCTATTAAACGCACTAGATGACCACCGAATTTACGGCATGTCTAAACAAAAACTATTTGATAATTTCGCGGTCCGGAATTTTCTAGACGATTTTATATATATGGAACAAATTCTAAATATGGATAATAATATCTCTATCTGGATCCAGGAAAATCTAAAAAATAGAATCTATATGGAAAAAAAAAAAAATATGGATAGAAAGTATTTTGATTGGAGAATTATGAACTTCTGTCGTAGAAACAAAATGGATATGGAGGCCTGGGTCCATAACGATTATTCTCTTACGCCTGATGACGAAATCAACTTATCCAATCAAAAAAAAATCTTTTTTGATTGGATGGGAATGAATGTAGAAATAATAAATTATTCCATATCCATATCGAGTCTGAAACTTTGGTTCTTCTCAAAATTTTTGATATTTTATAATGAATATCAAAGTAACCCGTGGGTAATACCAATCAAATTACTTTTTTTCAATTTTAATGGAAATAGAAATCTTGCTCAAAATCAAAGAGAAACAGAATACCCAGAGCCACTACAATGGAGCGTTCACTACACGAAAATGGAGAGTAGAGAGCAAAACGAATCCAAGAGCGGGATAGACGATGAAATCGATTTTTTACTAAAAAAACATTGGAATTTTCAATTTAATTGGAGTGAAGACTTTTTTGATAAACTAATGGATAATATCGACATAGCTAATTTTATGCTTAAATTGAGAGATAGAAATAGAAATCTAAAACCGATTTATGTAGCCTATTTGCGAAAAGGAAAACTAAATCTAGAAGTTATGCCGGATCAGGATATCGATCAGACACATTTGAAATTCATGAAAAACGGACATTTTTTTATCGAACCGATTCGGCTGTTTAGAAAAAACGATGGAAAATTGATTATGTATCAAACCATAGGCCTTTCATTGATTCATAAGAATAAACACCAATTTAATCAAAATCAAAGAGAAAGCTATTTTTTTAACAATTTTGATGAATCCATTACAAGACATCACAAGATGACTGAAAATAAAGAACAAAAGCATTATGATTTGCTTGTTCCTGAAAATGTTTTATCCTCTAGACGTCGTAGAGAATTGAGAATTCTAATGTGTTTAACTTATAGGAACAGAAATATACCATTTTACAATGAGAATAAAGTAAAAAATGGGTGTCAAGTTTTGGGTAAAAGTAAAGAAGATAGAGATAAAAAAAAACTAATTAATTTTAAATTCTTTCTTTGGCCAAATTATCGATTAGAAGATTTAGCTTGTATGAATCGCTATTGGTTTGATACCAATAATGGCAGTCGTTTCAGTATGTTAAGGATACGTATGTATCCACGGTTGAAAATTCGTTAATCTATATTTTGATTTCTTCTATTTTCCGTAATCTATCTGATATGCGAAAACAAATAGATGCACACGCATTGTCTTACCTTCTATTCTGCGGAATGATACTAATTCAATGATGTATCCATTAGATCTAGAAATGAATCAAAAAAAATCCTTTTTTGATTCATTTCTAGTTTTTTTGTCTGAATACATAAATATAGTGTTTTTTGTATACCTATTTGAATTGGATTGATTAATAATGAATTTGATTTTCAAAAAAAATCCGGAATTCTTAAAGAAATTCAGATTTTATATATACCAAATTCAAAATGAATGAGTATCATTATTATTACTGATCAAAAAAAAATATCTATAACTATAAAAAAGAGGGAAGGGGGACAGTTTTCATTTTATGGTAAAAAATCCATTTATACCAGTTATTTCACAAGAAAAAAAAGAATTAATACATAAAAGAAATACAATAAAATATACGAAGAAATTCGTCCTCCTCCTATATATTTGATAACCTCACCCAGAAAAAAACTTGTAATACCAATTCCATTTGGAATCCCATCAATTATTCGTCTATCAATAAAATAATTTACTTTAGCTAATTTTCTTACATTCTCAATTAAAGATACTCCATAAAAAGCATCTATGTAAGCACGATTATATGACCAATCATATATCCCATTTTGGATTTTATTTCCAATAATCTTGTTAGAAAAAATTTTAGCAAATAAATTAAATAAGTTTAAATTTAGTAAAGATGAATAAAGAGGCTTATATAAAAAAAATCCTATAAATATTCCGAAAAAAGCTATACTGACCGAAAAAGTTGCATTTGTCACAAATTCAGACCAATCCATATACTTTTCGGAATTTTGATGTAAAAGATTTATAGAAGGAATTAAAAATTTGGATAATATATCCAAATCGTGATCGTGATTGAAAGAAATTCCTATGATGCCAACGAAGAAAGTAAATAGTACTAATACAAACATAGAAAATAGCATAGTATTGTCTGATTCTTGAGGATACGAGAAAGTATTATTAGTGCCAAAATAGGTAATATCAATAAAAGGTTTCGTTAGTTTTTTTACATTTCTATCAATTCGACGGAAATATGTCTTCTCGCAAAAACAATAAACCCTTTCATTATTATTCATTGTTAATAAAGCTAATAAATGCATTTTTTTTTTGAATACTTTTTGCCCTTTTTTACCCCATAACGATATTAAATAGAATGAGCTATTTTTTTTTCCATTATAATTTTGAAAATGAAGGTTGAAATGTCCCTCAAAAATAAGTAAATAGATCCGAAACATATAAAATGCGGTTAATCCTGCTGTGGAAAAAGCTATTATTGCAAAAATAGGTGAATATAACCAACTATCATTAATAATTTCATCTTTGGACCAAAAACAGGCAAAGGGTGGAATACCGGAAAGAGAAAGTGTACCCACCAAAAAAGCAGTTTTTGTAATTGGCACATGTTTTTTTAAACCACCCATAAGAACCATATTTTGACTTTTATCTGGAGAATATCCAACAATAGCTTCCATTGAATAAATAATGGATCCGGATCCTAAAAACAACAATGCTTTTGAATAAGCATGAGTAATCAAATGAAATAAAGCAGCTCGATAAGAGCCCATACCTAAAGCTAACATCATATAGCCCAATTGAGACATTGTAGAATAGGCTAAACCTCTCTTAATATCCTTTTGAGGAAGAGCTAAACTAGCTCCTAATACTACTGTTATTATACCTATCAAAGCTATTCCATTCATTATGTAAGGTATAACTATGAAAAGAGGAAGAAGCCGGGCTACAAGAAAAATTCCCGCCGCTACCATAGTAGCAGCATGTATAAGAGCTGAAATAGGGGTAGGCCCTTCCATAGCCTCTGGTAACCATACATGAAGGGGGAATTGGGCCGATTTAGCAACCGGACCGGCAAATAACAAGAAGGAAGACAAAATAGCAAATAGAAGATTAACTTCATTATTAGAAATCAAATTATTGAATATTTCAAACAAATCCCGAAATTCTAAACTACCCGTTATCTGATAAAGACCTAAAATTCCTAATAAAAAACCAAAATCCCCTATACGATTAGTTACAAAGGCTTTTTGACAAGCATTTGCTGCAATAGGTCGTGTGAACCAAAAACCTATTAATAGATAAGAACACATTCCAACCAATTCCCAAAAAATATAAATTTGTATCAAATTAGAACTAGTAACCAATCCAAGCATTGAAGTATTAAAAAAACTCATAGAAGCAAAAAATCTCAAATATCCTTGATCGTAAGACATATAACTGTCACTATAAATAAGAACCAGAATTCCAACTGTAGTAATTAATATTGACATAATAGAGGTAAGGGAATCCATCAAGTGACCAAACTCTAAAGAAAGATTATTATTGATGGTCCAAGACCCTACATATTGATAGATAGAACTATTATTTATTTGATGACTAGACACATCGATTGAAAAAATCATAACTATACTTAACAACAAAATACTAGGAAAAGTCCACATACGGCGAAGATTTTTTGTTGCCGTCGGAAAAAGTAGAAGTCCGATTCCTATTAACATAGGAACTGGAAATGGAATCAAAGGTATGATCCATGAATATTTATATGTAAATTCCATACAAAAAAAAACTCTTTTTTTTTTTCTTAATTTAATGAATATTTCGTTTCTTATTTTTATTTGCAGATTTTATCTCTTTTGAAAGGCTTCAGTTAATAAAAACTTAAGATATGCAAAACAAACTTAAATAGAATTATCTATTGTTAATTATTTATAATCTTTGCTTTGTCCAATACTTCAAATATTGCAAAGCACGAAGTTAAAATGGCTCAAAAAAAATTACTAGTGAAAAAGTTTCTTTTTTTTTTTTTTAGTAAGTATTAAGAAAATAAAAATTTTGAATTATTTTTCTATAATTATATCTATAGATTAAGGGAAATTAATTCCACAAAAACAAAAAACATTAGTTTATTTTGATATGAATTATAAAAAAAAGTCCATATGACCTAACGTCTAACTCAATAAAATGAAGAATTTTTTTGCGTTTGTTTATTAATATTCAGAAAATCATTAGTTGATTTTGTTTTGGAACTAATTTCTTTTTTTCCATAAAACCTATGTTTGTAAAAGGGGTTATAATATTATATTTGATAATTTATGGTACATAGACCTGAAAAAAGAGAATTAAGATACATGATCTTTTCAAATCATATACCTTTTATTTAATATTTTAAATATTTGATTTTAATAATTAATAAAAAAGAAATCTACGATCAATTTGAATTTGGTTCAAATTTCAAACGAAAATGAAATTAACAGCACTCGTTCGTCAAGCTGGATCAATTCTTTTTTTTATTAACCAAGACAACATAAGGGTTGGGTTCTTAAACTTTTTCGATGTATTTTATTATATGTATAAATATAAAGGCAGTACGATGAAAATAGACAGTTTTTTTATTTGTAAGAATTACATAAAAGATTATTACTAGAGCCAAAAAAGAAAAAAGATTATCTGATTTTTCCATATTTACTTTTTTTATGAAAGAATATAATCTAGAAAAAAAAAAAGATAATAGATAAATAAAATATATGGCTAATGAAATTAAAAAAAAATCCGTTCTGAACAATAAATGTCTTTGACATACAACCATAGCAATTAATAAACTAATATAATTCTTGAATGGCAGTTCCAAAAAAACGCACTTCTATATCAAAAAAACGGATTCGGAAAAATATTTGGAAAAAGAAAGGATATTGGGCGGCATTGAAAGCTTTTTCGTTAGCCAAATCTCTTTATACAGGAAAGTCAAAAATTTTTTGGGGGCAAAAAAAACAAACATTGAAATAATCTGAATTAGACGGATGCGAAGAATAGTGTAATTTCGTTTCTTTTTTTCGAATTTCATTTTTATATGTATTTATATAAGTAAATCTAAATATATAACTATAAGTAAAAAAAGATATAACTAAAAAATAATAATAAGAAAGAAAACATTAAGAATTTATATTTCTTAATCTTTGTTTTTAACTGATGAATATAAAAAATGAAACCTATTTTGCCCTTCTGATAATTATTATTCTATATCTCATAAGATAGAATAATAATTCTTTTGAATTCTAATTAGAATTCAAAATTTAAATTTTAAGAAAAAATGGTATTTTGTTTTTTCACAAAAAACAAGAATAAATCGAACATGGTTTCCATCTTTTTAGTATGTTTTCTCCTTTTTTCTTTCGGGATGGGGATTTTTATTTTCCCCATCGACCCAATAATCAATAAAAAAAAAAATTGTCTTTTTTAAATATTTTTAATATTTAATTTGAAATATTTATATTTTGAAATATTTAATATTCAAATTCTTTCATTTAATATTTCAAATTGAAAATAGAATGTTTACTAAACAAATGTTGTATTTGAATTAACTCTTTTAATCTCGACGATTGACTAAAAATCGGCTATTATGATTTCGAGCAAGCCGCTATGGTGAAATCGGTAGACACGCTGCTCTTAGGAAGCAGTGCTAGAGCATCTCGGTTCGAGTCCGAGTAGCGGCATGGCATCTTCGAAAAGAGTAAGTCCTTATAATTAATTCAATTCCCGATTTCCACTCCTATAATCCTAATTTAGAATTAGGAACTCCCCTTTTTAGTTTCTTAATTTCTTAATATATGATATTTTCAACTTTAGAGCATCTATTAACTCACATATCGTTTTCGGTCGGATCCATTCTAATTGCAATTCATTTGATAAGCTTATTAGTAAATGAAATCGTAAGACTATATGATTCGTCTGAAAAAGGAATGATAGTAACTTTTTTCTGTATAACAGGATTATTAGTTACTCGTTGGATTTTTTCGGGACATTTACCATTAAGTGATTTATATGAATCACTAATCTTTCTTTCATGGGGTTTTTCCATTTTTCATATGATTCCCCGTTTTAAAAAACTTAAAAACCATTTAAGGAAAATAATCGCACCAAGTGTTATTTTTACTCAAGGCTTTGCTACTTCTGGTCTTTTAACAAAAATGCATCAATCCGCAATATTGGTACCCGCTCTCCAATCCTATTGGTTAATGATGCACGTAAGTATGATGGTATTGGGCTATGCAGCTCTTTTATGTGGATCATTATTATCAGTAGCTCTTTTAGTCATTACATTTCGAAAAGTGATAAGGATTATTGGTAAGAGCAATAATTTTTACTTTTTAAATGATTCATTTTTTTTTGTTGAGATCTTGAACGAAAGAAAGAATGTTTTACGAAAGACTTCCTTTCTTTGTTCTAGAAATTATTACAGGTTTCAATTTATTCAACAATTGGATCGTTGGAGTTATCATATTATTAGTCTAGGATTTCTCTTTTTAACCATCGGCATTCTTTCGGGAGCAGTATGGGCTAATGAGGCATGGGGATCATATTGGAATTGGGATCCAAAAGAAACTTGGGCGTTTATTACTTGGATGATGTTTGTGATTTATTTACATACGAGAAAACAAAAAAAATGGGAAGGGGTAAATTCTTCAATAGTGGCCTCTATAGGATTTCTTATAATTTGGATATGTTATTGGGGGATCAATCTGTTAGGAATAGGACTACATAGTTATGGGTCATTTACATCTAATTGAAGTCAGTAAGGGGTTTGAGAAATACAAATAGAAACATAGTAAGCATATATATTTATAAATATAAAAATATAAGTATAAAAAAACTTCGCATAAATCGTCGAGAACCCTTTAAATCAAGTAATGTATTAGTTCAAGGGGTTCTCGCAAACACCAACCATATCTGGTTACAATTCATTTTTTTTAAGTTTTTTTTTACGTTAAGATAAGAAAAAATTTTTCTTTTTTGTTTTGGTTTTTTTTATTTATGAAAACTATCTATAATTAGATAGAATAGCTTCGACCTTGTCAACTGATAATGAGAAAAAAAAATCTGGATAAATACCAATACCTATTACAGGTATAAGAATAGAAATTGAAATAAATAACTCTCGCGGCCCAGAATCAAAAAAAGAAAAGTTTGGTATATTAAAAAGCTTGTATCCATAGAACATCTGACGTAACATAGATAATGAATAAATAGGAGTTAATATAATTCCAATTGCCGTTACAAAAGTAATTAGTATTTTTGTCATTAAAAAATATTTTGGACTGGTAATTATTCCAAAAAAGACTATCAATTCTGCAACAAAACCGCTCATTCCCGGCAATGCAAGAGAAGCCATCGATAAGATACTGAACATCGTGAATATTTTTGGCATTTGGATAGCCATTCCACCCATTTCGTCGAGATAAAGAATACGGATTCTATCATAACTCGTCCCTGCCAAGAAAAAAAGCGCAGCGCCAATAAATCCATGAGAGATTATTTGTAAAATAGCTCCGTTAAGTCCCGTATCACTTATAGAACCTATTCCTATCATTATGAAACCCATATGAGATACGGAGGAATAAGCTATTCTTTTTTTTAAATTACGTTGACCAAGAGATGTTGAAGCTGCATATATTATTTGAATTGCGCCTAATATCATTAACCAGGGAGAAAATATAGAATGAGCGTGGGGTAATAATTCCATATTAATTCGAACCAATCCATATGCTCCCATTTTTAATAAGATTCCGGCCAAAAGCATACAAGTACTATAATGTGCTTCTCCGTGGGTGTCTGGTAACCATGTATGTAAGGGTATAATCGGCGATTTGACAGCAAAAGCAATAAGAAATCCAATATAAAATAGTATTTCCAGTATCACAGGATATGATTGATTAGCCAATATTTCAAAATTGAATGTTGGTTTATCAGAACCATATAAACCAATACCTAAAATTCCTATTAATAAAAAAACGGAACTTCCTGCAGTGTACAAAATAAACTTTGTAGCTGAATACAAACGTTTCTTTCCGCCCCACATCGATAAAAGTAAATAAATAGGAATTAATTCTAATTCCCACATAATGAAAAAAAGTAAAATGTCTTCAGAAGAAAATGATCCTATTTGACCGCTATACATTGCTAACATCAGGAAATGGAAGAATCTGGATTCTCTAGTAACCGGCTGAGCTGCTAAAGTAGCTAAAGTGGTGATAAATCCCGTCAGTAAAATAGGTCCTATGGATAGTCCATCTATTCCAAATCTCCAGTAAAAATTTAAAAAATTGATCCATTTTAAATTCTCTGTCAATTGGATTAATGGATCGTCCAATTGGAAATGATAACAGAATGCATAGGTTGTTAGAAGGAGATCTATTAAACATATACAAATAGTATACCACCCAATGACTTTATTTCCTCTATGAGGAAATAAAAAGATTACGGAACCCGCGAATATTGGCAAAACTACAATTATGGTTAACCAAGGAAAAAAATTCGTGGTAAAAATAAGATACACTTGGGCCAGAAAAACGCGCGCTCAAAAAAAAAGATTTTTTTTTTTGAGCACGCGTTTTTATCAGTAAAAAAATGTATTCTTGAGAAGGTTGAAACGTATCAATAAGCTAGACCCATGCTTCGGGTTGTTTCATGCCATAAATAAACTCGAACGCTCAAAAAATCCGTCGGACAAGCAGATTCACATCTTTTACAACCGACACAGTCCTCTGTTCTTGGAGCAGAAGCAATTTGTTTAGCTTTACATCCGTCCCAAGGTATCATTTCTAATACATCTGTAGGGCAGGCTCGGACACATTGAGTACATCCTATACACGTATCATAAATCTTTACTGAATGTGACATTGGATCTATTCATTTTTGAACATCCGAAATTTTCGATCTAGTATAAAATTGATAAATGAATCATATATTTCTACACCAGATGAATCAATGATTTATTAGAATTTTTCTAATCAATCTTTTTCTAGATCAATTCATAAGAAGACAGGAGCCAAGATGCTTTGATTTCTTTCTTACGTTTTCGTAAACATGATCATACATTATATATCATACATGCTAATTTGAATTGAAATTAATGAATATTAGAATTGAAATATTCGAAATTTTATGATTAATATTATTTATTCAACAAATTCGATTGATTGATACGAGTGGATTTTCTGTTACGATAAACTGATGAAACAATAGCCGGTCCAATAGCTGCTTCAGCGGCTGCAATAGCTATACAAAAAATTGAAAAAATATTTCCTTTTAATTGGCGACTATCAAAAAAATCAGAAAATGTTACAAAATTGATATTAACTGCATTCAGTATAAGTTCAAGACACATGAGGGCTCTAACCATATTTCGGCTTGTGATCAATCCATAGATACCGATAGAAAATAAATAAGCACTCAAAACAAGTACATGTTCGAGCATCACAGATCAACTCCTTATCCATTTCGATTCATTTCAATATGAACAACAATTCAATGAATTTGATTGATTAGAGAATATAACAAATACGGACCAAAATCATTTTGAATAAAAAAAAAAAGTCTTTTCGACATACACAATGTTTCACATTTACATAGAATTGAAAGGAAATGGATCTTATAAGATAGAATCAAATTCAATCAATTTGGATTTCTTTTGCTAGTTCTAAAGATTTCTTACTGGCGAGCCATGACAATTGCGCCTATCAAAGCAGCTAAAAGAATTATTGAAATTAGTTCAAATGGAAGAAAAAAGTCTGTTGATAAATGAATTCCAATTTGTTGACTATTATTTATCAAATCTTGCTCTAGAATCTGATTGGATCTTGTAGTCCAAATAATCCCGTACCATGATATATCTAGAATAGTAGTAATTAGTGAAACAAAAATACTTGTACAAACCATCAAAGTAACTCCATCCCCAATGGTCCAAAGATGAAAATCTTGATAATATTCTGAACCATTCATGAACATCACAGCAAATATGATTAAAACGTTTATAGCTCCCACGTAAATAAGTAACTGTGCTGCAGCTACAAAATGGGAATTTGATAAAATATAGAATAAAGATATACAAACAAGAACTAGTCCCAACGAAAAGGCAGAAAAAATTGGGTTGGTAAAGAATACTACTCCTATACTTCCTAATATAAGACCCGATCCCAGAAAGACTAAAAAAAAATCATGTATTGGTTCAGGCAAATCCATTGTAGGTAAAATAAGAGATAAAAAAATCGACATTTCATGACCTTATTGATAGGACCAGGAACCAATTTTATATAAAAAATTCCTAATTGAATGAAATCTAAGGAATATGAATTGATATAATATAGATACAATTAGTATAGATACAATTAGAGGACTAATCTCATTCTTTATACGAAAGAGTAGTTCGAAACTATGTATATATATATTTTGAAATAATTACACCATTTATTCTAATTCTATTTCTAACTATATATTAATATTAATAGTAATATTAATAGTTTATTTATATAAATTTAGTATCTATAAAAAATATTATTTAGATAATATATATAATTCTTTTTTTCTTATTTTTAGATTTTTTTTTTCATTTTGCTTCTATTTTTTTATTATATTCTTTCTTATTATACTTATTCTATTATTTTATATTATTTCTAAAATAGAATGTTTATATATGATAATTATATATGAATAAATATTTCATATTATTTTATATTACTAAATAATTTTTTTTAGTTGATAATTTTATTTTTATTTGAGTTGAGCCGAATTGAAAATTGTTCGGATTGTAGAATCCTCAATTACTGACATTGGTAAACGGCCCAAAGCAATTTGATTATAATTCAATTCGTGACGATCATAAATCGAAAGTTCATATTCCTCAGTCATTGATAAACAATTTGTTGGACAATACTCAACGCAATTACCACAAAATATACAGATTCCGAAATCAATACTGTAATTAAGCAATCGTTTCTTTCGAATATCAGTTTCCAATTTCCAATCAACAACGGGTAGATCTATAGGACATACACGAACACATACTTCACAAGCAATGCATTTATCAAATTCAAAATGGATTCGACCGCGGAAACGTTCCGATGTGATTAATTTTTCATAAGGATATTGAATAGTTACAGGCAAACGATTTGCGTGGGATAAGGTAATCATGAAACTTTGACCAATGTACCTTGCGGATCGTACTGTTTGTTGGCCATAATTCATAAACCCATTTATCATAAGAAACATATCGTGAATATCTCTAAAGAATTTTATTTTTGTTTCTTTATCTTGTTTGAAACAAATTATGAATATTGAATAGTAACCCTTTACAGTGAAAACAGTTGAAACGAAGTTGTTAATAATAGATTACCGAGAGAAATAGGTAAAAGAAATTTCCATCCAAGATTTAATAATTGGTCTATTCTTAGCCTAGGTAAAGTCCATCTTGTTGTGATAGAAATGAACAAGAACAAATAAGTTTTAGCTAATGTAATAAAGATCCCAATTATAGTTACAAAAATTCCACATGCTTTATTTATTTCAAAAAGCTCAGAAATGAATAGGTACGGAAGAAAGATATTCCAACCGTCCAAGTAAAGAACTGTTACAAATAATGAAGAAATTAATAGGTTTAAATAGGAAGCAACGTAAAATAAACCAAATTTGATACCCGAATATTCGGTTTGATAACCGGCTACTAATTCTTCTTCTGCTTCTGGTAAATCAAAAGGTAATCTTTCACACTCTGCTAGGGAAGAAATTAGAAAAACGATAAAACCTATAGGTTGACGCCACAAATTCCATCCCCAAAAACCATATTTTGACTGCGCATCCACTATATCAACTGTACTTGAACTGTTAGATAATCATAGTCGGTGATAACATTACTGTTTTCATCGCTATTACAGAACTGTACATGAGATTTTCATCTCATACAGCTCCTTGAAGCCATAAATAAATCTAAGGACCGAGTCGGTTATTTTTTGTTCTATTTCTTTTTGCTATATCCCCAGTATAGATGGGATTCAAATCGATTGGACGACCCTGAATTAGACCAATTGAATTCTGTCTGTTAGAATCAAAAAAATAAATCTGTTTTAATAATAAATAAAAAAGGGTACTTCTGAATTGCTCTCATCACTTAAGAATTTGAATTTGTCGAGTAATAACTTAATTCTTCAATGAAATACTTCTTTAGAATTATCAATAACCCATTATTTTCGATTACGAACAAGAATTAGACATTAGTTTATGAATTATGACATGAATTCTATCTCCATAACTATGGATATAAGAAAGAGGGATCCCTCTTTCTTTGTTTATTGTAATTGTATTATTTTTCTTTCTATTTTTTTTTTGTTCCTATTCTTCTTTTTTTTTTGTGCATAGCATAAAGGGCACTTTTTTTAAATGAAAGGAGATTATTTCGTTCCCGATAGTCATTTATTTAATCGGTGGATAGGAGTATACTCTGGATCGGAATTGTGGGGAGTACTGCTTGATTATTTCTACCAACTTAAAGCCCCAATTAGTATTCTTTTTTTTTTATGCAGAAATGGTCTTTTGGAAAATTTACATAATCTCCATTACTAATCTTTTGTGTATCTTGGTGTTTCTAACCATCCACTCATTTTTTTATCATTTCAAAATCCCACCCCGTATTGTATTTTATTTCTATTTATTTTTTTTTATGGAATACATGTATAGGAATTTAATTCATACAAACAGTAGTGAAAACTCAATAAGGTTGGTCTTTTGAACCCGCTTCAAGACAGGATGACTAATCAACCAATCTTGGGGTAAATGGTCTCTTTCGCTTATAATTCTTTTTTCATTCTTATACATAGAAAATGAGACTCAATATTTTTATTTTTACTGCAAAGAAATTCAAATTTCGATTTTATACTCAAATTTCAAAATCATAGTATATTCGAATGATATATATTCTAGTATATAGCCTAGTTTATATATATAAATTTAAATGAATTCGAAGCTGTTTTATTTCACTCATATAACTATCTGATTTAGTTCATCAATCCGAATTTCGAATAATAATGCAGAAAAAAATGAGAATATCTATTTAATTTATTCTACCTCTCTTTCTTGTAATTAAAGAGTATGAAAAAGTTTCTGTCTCAACGAATCGCACGTAGAGATATTGATAACACACATAGAGTTAACGGTATTTCATAACTAATTGATTGAGCAGCAGCCCGTAGACCACCCAAAAAGGAATATTTATTATTTGACCCATATCCTGACATAAGAAGTCCAATGGGAGCAATACTCGAAATAGCAATCCATAAAAAAACACCAATATTGAGATCCGCTAAAACAAAGTTATAGGAAAAAGGAATTACCGAATAGCTTACTAGAATTGATATGACTGATATGGATGGTCCGATATTGAATAAACGAATGTCTCCCCGAGAGGGAAGAAGATTCTCTTTGAAGAGTAATTTTATTCCATCCGCTAGAGCTTGAAGAACTCCCAAAGGACCGGCATATTCAGGTCCAATACGCTGTTGTATCCCTGCAGATATTTCTCTTTCTAACCATACAATTACTAGTACACCTATTGTGATTCCCAATACAAGAATCAAAATGGGGCCAAGTATCCATAGAATTCCATAGATCTCTTTTAAAGATTCCAATCTGGAAAAAGAATCGATATCTTGTACTTTTGTTGTATCCATTATCATTTCAACGATCAACTTCTCCCATAATTATATCTATGCTACCTAGTATCGTCATAATATCAGCCAATTTCATTCTTTTAACTAACTGAGGAAGAATTTGCAAATTGATAAAACCGGGTGGACGAATTTTCCATCTCCAAGGAAAACCATTCCGATTTCCTATTAGAAAAATTCCTAATTCTCCCTTTGGTGCTTCAACTCTTACATAAAGTTCTTGTTTCGGCAATTCAAAAATCGAAGACGGTTTTTTACTAATGAATCGATAGTCAAAATCATTCCATTCTGGATCCTTTTCTCTATCAAAGCAACGGATTTCTAGATTTTCATAGGGGCCTCCCGGAATTCCTTCCAGAACCTGTTGAATAATTTTTATAGATTCCGTCATTTCACCAATTCGGACTAAATAACGAGCTAATGAATCTCCTTCTTTTTGCCATTGAACTTTCCAATCAAATTCCTCGTAACACTCATAATGATCAACTTTACGAAGATCCCAGCGTATTCCGGAAGCCCGTAGCATTGGTCCTGATAAACCCCAATTTATTACTTCCTTTTCACTAATAATACCGACTCCTTCAACCCGTTCTAAAAAAATGGGATTTTGCGTAATAAGTTTTTGATATTCAACAACCCCTGTTAAAAAAGAATCGCAAAAATCCAAACATTTATCTATCCATCCATAAGGTAGATCGGTGGCAACTCCTCCGATACGAAAATAATTATGCATCATTCTCATACCGGTGGCAGCTTCGAATAGATCATATATTAATTCTCTTTCTCTAAAAATATAGAAGAAAGGAGTTTGTGCACCAATATCTGCCATAAAGGGTCCAAGCCATAGCAAGTGAGAAGCTATACGACTCAACTCTAACATAATTACTCGAATATAGCTGGCTCTCTTAGGTACTTCAATATTTCCTAATTGTTCTGGCCCATTTACCGTTATTGCTTCTGTAAACATAGTAGCTAAATAATCCCAACGTGTTACATAAGGCAAATATTGTATAATTGTTCGGTTTTCCGCAATTTTTTCCATCCCTCTGTGTAAATAACCCAATATTGGTTCACAATCAATAACATCTTCACCATCTAGAGTAACAATGAGTCGAAGAACACCGTGCATTGATGGGTGGTGAGGACCCATATTGACTATCATGAGGTTTTTTCTTGTAGCTGGGGCATTCATAGGTTTTTTCTAGATTCATTCTTCCATGAATTGCTTAAAACAAAAAAGAAGTTCATCAAAGTTCAATTACGATATAATAAATCGAATAATTCAAAACGATTCCTCAAATGAATTTAACGAGTTTGTGACCCCCGAATACCCAACTGGTTAATTAATTTTTTATAACGTATTCCGTTTTTCTTTGACAAATAAGACAATAGTCGTTGGCGTTTTCCCAGAATTTTCCGTAAACCTCGTTGAGATAAATAGTCTTTTTTGTGCAACTTCAAATGTGAAGTAAGTCGTTGTACTTTAACGGTGAAATTCAATACTTGAAATTCAACCGGTCCTGGGTTTTCTTCTTTTTTTTCTTGTGAAATAACTGGTATAAATGGATTTTTTACCATAAAATGAAAACTGTCCCCCTTCCCTCTTTTTTATAGTTATAGATATTTTTTTTTGATCAGTAATAATAATGATACTCATTCATTTTGAATTTGGTATATATAAAATCTGAATTTCTTTAAGAATTCCGGATTTTTTTTGAAAATCAAATTCATTATTAATCAATCCAATTCAAATAGGTATACAAAAAACACTATATTTATGTATTCAGACAAAAAAACTAGAAATGAATCAAAAAAGGATTTTTTTTGATTCATTTCTAGATCTAATGGATACATCATTGAATTAGTATCATTCCGCAGAATAGAAGGTAAGACAATGCGTGTGCATCTATTTGTTTTCGCATATCAGATAGATTACGGAAAATAGAAGAAATCAAAATATAGATTAACGAATTTTCAACCGTGGATACATACGTATCCTTAACATACTGAAACGACTGCCATTATTGGTATCAAACCAATAGCGATTCATACAAGCTAAATCTTCTAATCGATAATTTGGCCAAAGAAAGAATTTAAAATTAATTAGTTTTTTTTTATCTCTATCTTCTTTACTTTTACCCAAAACTTGACACCCATTTTTTACTTTATTCTCATTGTAAAATGGTATATTTCTGTTCCTATAAGTTAAACACATTAGAATTCTCAATTCTCTACGACGTCTAGAGGATAAAACATTTTCAGGAACAAGCAAATCATAATGCTTTTGTTCTTTATTTTCAGTCATCTTGTGATGTCTTGTAATGGATTCATCAAAATTGTTAAAAAAATAGCTTTCTCTTTGATTTTGATTAAATTGGTGTTTATTCTTATGAATCAATGAAAGGCCTATGGTTTGATACATAATCAATTTTCCATCGTTTTTTCTAAACAGCCGAATCGGTTCGATAAAAAAATGTCCGTTTTTCATGAATTTCAAATGTGTCTGATCGATATCCTGATCCGGCATAACTTCTAGATTTAGTTTTCCTTTTCGCAAATAGGCTACATAAATCGGTTTTAGATTTCTATTTCTATCTCTCAATTTAAGCATAAAATTAGCTATGTCGATATTATCCATTAGTTTATCAAAAAAGTCTTCACTCCAATTAAATTGAAAATTCCAATGTTTTTTTAGTAAAAAATCGATTTCATCGTCTATCCCGCTCTTGGATTCGTTTTGCTCTCTACTCTCCATTTTCGTGTAGTGAACGCTCCATTGTAGTGGCTCTGGGTATTCTGTTTCTCTTTGATTTTGAGCAAGATTTCTATTTCCATTAAAATTGAAAAAAAGTAATTTGATTGGTATTACCCACGGGTTACTTTGATATTCATTATAAAATATCAAAAATTTTGAGAAGAACCAAAGTTTCAGACTCGATATGGATATGGAATAATTTATTATTTCTACATTCATTCCCATCCAATCAAAAAAGATTTTTTTTTGATTGGATAAGTTGATTTCGTCATCAGGCGTAAGAGAATAATCGTTATGGACCCAGGCCTCCATATCCATTTTGTTTCTACGACAGAAGTTCATAATTCTCCAATCAAAATACTTTCTATCCATATTTTTTTTTTTTTCCATATAGATTCTATTTTTTAGATTTTCCTGGATCCAGATAGAGATATTATTATCCATATTTAGAATTTGTTCCATATATATAAAATCGTCTAGAAAATTCCGGACCGCGAAATTATCAAATAGTTTTTGTTTAGACATGCCGTAAATTCGGTGGTCATCTAGTGCGTTTAATAGCGATCTATATTCATAAATATCTGATGAGCCTTTCTTATATGCATAATTAATAGATTTATATGATAAAATATCATATCCATATTGTTTTTTGAGTTTCTTTTTTCTTGATATGAATAATGGTTCTGGTTCTTGTTGTTTTTCTTTTTTATGAAATTTTGTTAAAATTTTAACAAAAAAATTTTCTTCTTGTTCTTTTTTTTTTTTTTTTAAAAATGGTTTTTTTTCATATGAATTCGATTTGATTAATTCTTTCTTTTGAGCCATACCGCGTTTATTGATTCTATTTCGCCATTTTTTTGGTACTAACCTAGACCATCTATTGCGAGATAAATTGTAGTGATAATGACCGTTTAACCAATTTAGCCGTTGATTCATTACAATTGAAAAAAGAATATCCTTCGTTTCATCCGTAAGAAAAAGAGATGTTCCATCATATTCAAAAACAGATTTTAACTTATGCTTATATGAGTTAATAACTGGGTTTTGTGATAATTTGTAAAATACATATGCTTGTGACAAAGAGGATGCGTCCAAAAACTTCTGTGAATTCCTATTCACAATATTAGCAATTAACTTTTTTATAGTCGAAAAAAAGTGAATTATACTTTGATTTATTTTATGAATTCTTTCTTCATTTGCTTTATTATTAGAAATGTATTTATTCATTTTTTTTTTTTTTGTTGATTCAAGAAAAAGTTGTATATTGATCCTAGAAATATTAATGATACATAGAAAGATATCTATGTATGCCCTTTCAATGAAAAATTTCAAAAAAGAATGTGATTTCCGGACTAATCGAACATTTCTTCTTTTTAATAGTTGCCAAATATTTTTTTGTAAGTCTAATCTTTTATTATTATAAGTTGCTTTGTTAGAACTAATATTGATTTCGGGGGATATAAATCCCTTTTTCTTGTCGTTTGTTTTTTTGTCTATTTCCTTTATGATTCTATTTGTTCTATCATTCAGATCTTTTATTTTTTCTTCTGTTGTTGTTCCTGTTAATGAATAATTTGTCCAATTAATAGATTGAATTGGAATGGACGATTCGTAAATCATTTGATTACTGTTAGTAATTGTTGAATCTTTTTTAGTAATTGTTGAATCTTTTTGAGTTTCACTCAATTCATATCTTTGTCTCAATCCAAATAACATTTTTTTTTTGAGTTTTTTGATTATTTCTTTTACAAATAGAATTTTTTTAATAATCCATTTTGTTCTTTCGTTTCTCATTTTGAAATATAGAAAAATTTGATTTTTCCATTTTTTCATTCTTTTTCTGAGTTCTTTAAAAATGATAGAAAAAAATTCAACAAATTCATTTCTTCTTCGTGAAAAAGAAGAACAAAAAGGCAAATCGGTTTCGAATCCCGAAACTGTTAAATAGAAAGAATCAATTTTTTCATTTTGATGCTTTTTCGACTTAGATTTGTGCCAAGGTTTCAGACGAAAAGGAAATACGACTTTTATCTGAATACCCTCTGTTATCCAGTTTTTCGGAAAGTCGTTTTCTGATATTGGAAGACCTTCATAGTTGCATTTAATATGCGCTTCTCTCTTCCAATCGTTTAAATCTTCCGACCATTCGGGAGTTTGAAATAATACTATACGAACGATATTTTTAGTTATTATCAATAAGGGCACTAGAATATATTTTCTAAAAATCGATATTATTATTAATAAAAAACTTCTTAGTTCTTGACCAAATGCAATGTTATCCCAGTCTTCTGCTAGCTTTATACGCTTCTCTTCCATGTCTTCGCTGTCAATATCTTCTAGCTTTTGTGCAGTACGATCCAAAAATTCTAATTCTTTTTGTTTATCTACCCTCTCTTCTTTTGTTAAAAGAAGCAAGACTGAGTCTAAAAGATCCTCCAAAAAAGAGAAAAAATCGTTTTCCCTTTGGTCCCAAAAAAGAGGGGAATGCGCGGTTTTTTGAGAGAGTCCCCAAATAACTGCTTTACGTCTTTGAGCGCGCATAGAGCCTTTAATTATATTTCTCCGAAAATCCGGGCAGTGTGGTGGAATCTCTATTATAGAAAATTCCTTTCGTTCACCAGGATATTTAGGAAGGTCCATCTCATCAGAAAAAATCACTGAACGTCTAAGTTCTCTTAAACGAATGTCATAATCCTCACTATCTATCTCTATCTCCTCTTCTTCTTCGTTTTTTACCTCTATTTCTCCTCTTTCTCCCTCTACTTCTTCGAGCTCGTCGATTAATCGGTATAACCATCGAGGAACTTTTTTTTTGATTTCTTTTTTTATTCTAATAGATTTTTTTCTATTTACAATTGTTTTATCGTTCGGATCAGTTATCATTTTGTCAAATAAGAATTTGAATTTTTTTTGTTTCTCTTCTGAATCAATTCTTATTTGTTCATATTCTGGATAATTAGTATTAATATTAAGAAGTAGACTCTCAA